AATGAAGAGCCTGAGGAAAGGATTATTTTGATAGAATAAAATACGTAACAAAATTACCTTCATTATATTTGATAGAATTAAACTATCTCCTAAAGTATCAAAAACTTTTATACATCATATACTAAAATATAAAAAGATAAGCTAAATTAAGCTTTTGGGTTCATACCCCAAATATAAAGTAATACTTTTCTTTTTAATAGAAAAAATTTATAAATTAATATTTTTAAGAATTCTAATAACAAGAACAATAATTTCAATTTCATCGTATACATGACTAGGAATATGAATTGGATTAGAAATTAATTTACTCTCAATTATTCCAATTATTATAAATAAAAATATTTTATCATCAGAAGCCTCAATTAAATACTTTATTACACAAGCATTAGCTTCAACAATAATTATAATATCAATTATTATAATAATATGAAAAATAAATTTTACGTCAACAATTTTTAATACAGAAATTATACTAATTATAAATTCAGGACTTTTATTAAAAATAGGAATAGCCCCACTCCATTTTTGATTCCCAGAAGTTCTGGAAGGATTAAATTGAAATAACTGTATAATTATACTAACTTGACAAAAAATTGCACCAATAATTTTATTTATATATAATACAGAATTTAACATATTTAATTATATAATTATTATTTCAGGAATAATTATTAGAAGAATAATAAGTATTAATCAAATTAGTATACGAAAATTAATAGCATTTTCATCAATTAATCATATAGGATGAATAATAGCAGCAATAATAACAGAGAAAACCATCTGATTTTTATATTTCATAATTTATGCTATAATTACTATTAATATTTCATTAACAATAAAAAATATATATTATTTGAATCAATTATTTATGATAATAAACGAATCATTTTCAATAAAAATTATATTTATATTAAATTTTTTATCTTTAAGAGGAATTCCACCATTTCTTGGATTTTTACCAAAATGACTTGTTATTCAAACTATAATTGAAATAAATATAATATTTTTAGCTATTATTATGATTCTATTCACACTAATTATAATTTTTGTTTACATACGAATCTTAATATCAACTTTAATTATAAAAACAAATCAAATTAATTGAAAAATAAATACTAATAACAAAATTAATATTATATTTACTAGAACACTAAATTTTTTCATAGTTTTCAGACTAATTATTATAACTATTACCTTAAATGAAATTTAATAAGGATTTAAGTTAATTTACAAACTACCAACCTTCAAAGTTGTAAATAAAGAAAATACCTTTAAGCCTTACCTAAAATAAAGAATAATTAAGTTTTGGGTTATTACCACCTTTAAATTTGCAATTTAAAATCATAGTTGAATACAAAACTAGTAAAAGGAGTAACTCCGTAAATAAATTTACAATTTATCACCTAAATCTCGGTCATTTTACTAAATAAATGATTATTTTCTACAAATCATAAAGATATCGGAACTTTATATTTTATTTTTGGAGTATGAGCAGGTATGCTAGGTACCTCATTAAGATTATTAATTCGTGCAGAATTAGGAAACCCCGGTTCATTAATTGGAAATGATCAAATTTATAATGTAATTGTGACAGCTCATGCTTTTATTATAATTTTTTTCATAGTTATACCAATTATAATTGGAGGATTCGGAAATTGATTAGTACCTCTAATATTAGGAGCACCAGATATAGCTTTTCCTCGAATAAATAACATAAGATTTTGATTATTACCCCCATCACTATCTTTGTTATTAATGAGAAGAATTGTTGAGAATGGAGCAGGAACAGGATGAACAGTATACCCTCCTCTATCAGCAAATATTGCTCATAGAGGGTCATCTGTTGATTTAGCAATTTTTAGTTTACATTTAGCTGGTATTTCTTCAATTTTAGGTGCTATTAATTTTATTAGAACTATTATTAATATACGTCTAACAGGAATAACATTTGATCGTTTACCTTTATTTGTTTGAGCAGTTCTAATTACTGCCGTTTTATTATTATTATCTTTACCAGTTTTAGCAGGAGCAATTACTATATTATTAACTGATCGAAATTTAAATACATCTTTTTTTGATCCAGCCGGAGGAGGAGACCCAATCTTATACCAACATTTATTTTGATTTTTTGGACATCCAGAAGTTTATATTTTAATTTTACCAGGATTTGGAATAATTTCTCATATTGTAACTCAAGAAAGAGGAAAAAAAGAAACCTTTGGTTCAATTGGTATAATTTATGCTATAATAGCAATTGGATTATTAGGTTTTGTAGTATGAGCTCATCATATATTTACAGTTGGAATAGATGTTGATACACGAGCTTATTTTACCTCTGCTACAATAATTATTGCAGTTCCAACTGGAATTAAAATTTTCAGATGATTAGCAACAATTCATGGAACACAAATAAATTATTCACCACAAATAATATGAGCTTTAGGGTTTATTTTTTTATTTACTATTGGAGGATTAACAGGAGTAATTCTTGCTAATTCATCAATTGATATCATTTTACATGATACCTATTATGTAGTCGCTCATTTTCACTACGTTTTATCAATAGGAGCAGTATTTGCAATTATAGCAGGAATTGTTAATTGATTTCCATTATTTACAGGTTTATCAATAAATGAGAAACTTCTAAAAATTCAATTTTTTTCAATATTTATTGGAGTAAATTTAACATTTTTTCCTCAACATTTTTTAGGATTAAGAGGGATACCTCGACGATATTCTGATTATCCAGATGCCTATTTATCATGAAACTTATTATCCTCAGTAGGATCTTTAATCAGAACTGCTAGAATTTTATTTATAATTTATATTATATGAGATAGAATAAATTCTATACGAAAAAATTCTTATGCTATTAATATACCGACATTCAATGAATGAATTCAAAATATACCTCCTATAGAACATACCTATTCTGAACTTCCAATATTAGTTAATTTCTAATATGGCAGAATAGTGCAATGGATTTAAGATCCATATATAAAGTTTAACTTTTTTTAGAAAATGGCAACATGAATAAATTTAAATTCTCAGGATAGAATTTCACCCTTAATAGAACAATTAACATTTTTTCATGATCATACAATAATAATTTTAATTATAATTACATTAATTGTTATATACATTATTATAATAATCATAAAAAATATATATATTAATCGATTTCTTCTTGAAGGTCAAATAATTGAATTAATTTGAACAATTTCTCCTGCAATTACATTAATTTTTATTGCTTTACCAAGTTTACAACTTTTATATTTACTAGATGAAATTAATTCACCTTTAATTTCAGTAAAAACAATAGGTCATCAATGATACTGATCATATGAACTTTCAGATTTTAAGAATGTTGAATTTGATTCATATATAATTCCTTCTAACGAACAAAATAATTTCTCGTTTCGATTATTAGAAGTTGATAATCGATTAACTTTACCTATTTATACTCAAATTCGAATAATAGTATCATCATCTGATGTCATTCATTCATGAACAATTCCATCTTCAAGAGTAAAAATTGATGCAACTCCAGGACGATTAAATCAAACAACCTTTTATATAAATCGAATTGGACTATTCTTTGGGCAATGTTCAGAAATTTGTGGAACAAATCATAGATTTATACCAATTGTAGTTGAAAGAATTTCACCAAAATACTTTATTCAATGAATTAAAAATTTATCATTAGATGACTGAAAGCAAGTACTGGTCTCTTAAACCATATAATAGTAAATTAGCAATTACTTCTAATGAAAAATTTAGTTAAAATATAACATTAACTTGTCAAGTTAAAATAATTAATTAATTAATAATTTTTAATTCCACAAATAGCTCCACTTAGATGATTAAATTTATTTATTTTTTTCATAGTTATTTATATATTATTTAATATTATAAATTATTTTACATTAATTTATAATAATAAAAATATTAAAAAAGAAAATATAAATAAAAATATTTTATGAAAATGATAACAAATTTATTTTCAAGATTTGATCCAACAACTAGTATAAATTTATCATTAAACTGATTAAGAATTATGTTAGGACTAATAATTTTACCTTCAATATATTGAATCATTCCATCACGAATTAATTTATTATGATTTAAAATCTGCTTAACATTAAGAAATGAATTCAAAATTATTTTAAAAATTAAAAAAATAAAAATTAGAGTATTAATATTTGTATCATTATTTTCATTAATTTTATTTAACAATTTTTTAAGATTATTTCCTTATATTTTTTCAAGAACTAGACATTTAGTATTAACTTTAACTTTGTCTTTACCATTGTGATTAAGATTTATAATTTTCGGATGAATTAATAATACAACAAGAATATTAGCTCACTTAGTTCCTCAGGGAACTCCTCCTATTCTTATACCATTTATAGTATGTATTGAAACCATTAGAAATATTATTCGACCAGGAACATTAGCAATTCGGCTAACTGCAAATATAATTGCCGGTCATTTATTATTAACTTTAATAGGAAGAACAGGTAATAAATTATCTATTATTATAATTAATATTCTAATATTATCTCAGTTACTTTTATTACTTTTAGAATCTGCCGTAGCAGTGATTCAATCCTATGTATTTTCAATTTTAAGAACTTTATATTCTAGAGAAGTAAACTAATGTTAAATAAAAATCATACTTTCCATTTAGTAGAAGTAAGACCTTGGCCAATTTTAGGTGCATTTAGATCAATAACTTTATTAGTAGGTATTACTAAATGGTTTCACTTATATGAAACAAATTTATTATTCTTAGGAATAATTTGTACATTATTAGTTATATATCAATGATGACGTGATACCTCACGAGAAAGATCTTTTCAAGGACTACACACTTACTTCGTAGTAAAAGGACTTCGATGAGGAATAATTTTATTTATTACTTCAGAAGTTCTATTTTTTGTTTCATTTTTCTGAAGATTTTTTCATGGAAGACTTTCTTCAAGAATTGAAATTGGTATAATTTGACCACCAAAAGGAATTATCCCGTTTAATCCAATTCAAATTCCATTATTAAATACAATAATTTTAATTTCCTCTGGTATTACTGTTACATGAGCTCATCATAGATTAATAGAAAATAACTATAAACAAGCAATTTATAGATTAATATTAACAATTATTTTAGGAATTTACTTTTCAGTTCTTCAAGGATATGAATATCTTGAATCAACCTTCACAATTGCTGACTCAGTTTATGGTTCAAGATTCTTTATAGCAACTGGATTCCATGGTATTCATGTTATTATTGGAACAACCTTTTTAGCTATTTGTATATTCCGACAAATAAAAAATCATTTTTCATCTAAACATCATTTTGGATTTGAAGCTGCAGCTTGATACTGGCACTTTGTCGATGTAGTATGATTATTTCTTTACATTTCAATTTATTGATGAGGTAGATATTTATATAGTATAAAAATTATTTTTAACTTCCAATTAAAAGATCTAGTTAATAGTATAAATAATAAACATTATGCAAATTCTAGGATTAATCACCTTTACATTAAGTATAGTAGTAATAATAATTTCAAGATTTTTATCAAAAAAATCTATTATTGATCGAGAAAAAAGATCTCCTTTTGAATGTGGATTTGATCCTAAATCTTCAGCTCGAATACCTTTTTCATTACAATTTTTTTTAATTGCAATAATCTTCTTAATTTTTGATGTAGAAATTACACTCCTATTTCCACTGATTGTTACAATAAAAATTACTAGAATAATAGCATTTTCTACAGTAACAATTATATTTATTTTAATTTTACTTATTGGATTATATCATGAATGAAATCAAGGAGCATTAAACTGAGTTAAATAGGATAATAGTTAAAATTAACATTTAATTTGCATTTAAAAAATATTGAAATATCAATTTATCTTAAATAAGAAACAAAATTTTGTAATTAGTTTCGACCTAATCTCTTGATGATAATCATCCTTATTTATTAAATGAAACCAAAATAGAGGTCTATCACTGTTAATGATATAAATGAATTTTTATTCCATTTAAAGAAATATGGTATTCAAAATGAAACTTCTAATTTCAATTTTAAGCAGTGAAATCCTGTTTATATTTCTATTTATATAGTTTAATTAAAACATTACATTTTCATTGTAAAATTAAATTTTTATTTTATAAATATTCTAAGACCTAAATCTCCTTAATATCTTCAATATTATGCTCTGTATAAGCTATTAAAATAAATAATTAATAATAAAATAAAAATAATTAAAAAAATAAAATAAATTTTTAAATTATTATTAAATAATAATTGAAAAAATTTAGAATTATACTTAATATTTTGATATAAATTTTGTGAACCAAAATATTCAAATCAACCTAAATCAACATTCTTATAATAAAAATCTCTAATTTTTAAAAAATAAAAATTAACTAAATAAGTTGATAAAACAGGTATATTTCATATTGAAGCTAAAAATAATCCTAATAAATTATTAGATTTTAAATTATAATTAAAATTAAATTTTGAAAATTCATACCCTAGAAATAATCCTATTAAAATAAAAAATATAACCATTAATTTTAAATTAAAAGATAAACAAATAAAATAAGGAGTCGGAAAGATTAATCAAGATAATATACAACCACCAAAAATAACAAACAAAATTAATCCTCCTATTCCTTTTAATATAATTAAACCTTGATCATTTAATCTATTTATAGAATAGAAATTATAAGGATTAAATAATGTATAATAACACAAACGAAATGAATATCTAACAGTTAAACCAATTGATATATAAAAAATTAAATAAACAAATAAATTTAAATAATTTATAGAAAAAATTTCTAAAATTAAATCTTTAGAATAAAATCCAGATAAAAAAGGTAATCCACATAAAGAAAAATTTCTAATATTAAAAAAAGTACAAGTTATAGGTATAAAATTAATTAAAGTTCCTATATAACGAATATCTTGACAATTCATCAAATTATGAATTATAGAACCCGCACACATAAATAATAAAGCCTTAAATAAAGCATGAGATAAAAGATGAAAAAAAGCTAATTTATAATCTCCTAAAAATAAAATTCTTATTATTAATCCTAATTGTCTTAAAGTTGATAAAGCAATAATTTTTTTTAAATCATAATCAAAATTAGCTCCTAACCCAGATATAAATATAGTTATTATAGAAAAAAATAATATTATATTTATTAATTCTTGACTTAAACAAAAATTAAAACGAATTAATAAATAAACTCCAGCAGTAACCAAAGTAGAAGAATGAACTAAGGAAGATACTGGAGTAGGAGCTGCTATAGCAGCAGGTAATCAGGATGAAAAAGGAATTTGCGCTCTTTTAGTAAAAGCAGATAAAATAATAAAACAACTAATAATTATTATTCTATAATCATTTTTTATAAAATCTAAGTAAAAAATAAAATTTCATCTTCCATAATTTATTATTCAAGCAATTGATATTAAAATACCTACATCTCCAATTCGATTTGATAAAGCTGTTAATATACCAGCATTTAAAGACTTAGTATTTTGATAATAAATAACCAAACAATAAGAAACAAGTCCTAAACCATCTCATCCTAATAAAATTCTAATTAAATTAGGACTGACAATTAAAAATATTATAGATATAACAAATAAAAATACTAATATAATAAAACGATAAATATTTATATCACCATGTATATATTCTTCTCTATAAAATACAACTATAGAAGAAATAAATAATACAAATCTTATAAATAATAAAGATATTCAATCAAGTAAAATAGATATACAAATAATTCTAGAATTTAAACTTATAAATTCGTATTCAAAAATAATAACTAAATCAATTATTATAAAATATAAACTTAATGAAAAAAAGAAACTAGAAAAAATAAATAAAAAAAAAGAAACTAAAAAACAAAATGAAATTATTTAAAATACAAGTATATCTCTGACACCACAAATCAGTATTTTAATTAAACTATTTAAATAATATAAAAAAATTCCGCCTGATATAAAAATTAAATTTAATGGAACTCAATGTAAAAATAACAATAAATATTCACGTATTCTGCCTAAAGAAAATGAATATATACCCTGATAAAATAATCCATGCTGACTATGAGAATATAAATATAATGAATAGGCTGCTCCAAAAAAAGAAATCAAACATAAAAAAATAAATGTTAATCAACTTCAAGAAATAATTCTATTAATTAATATAATTTCTCCAAAAAGATTTAAAGAAAATGGGGCCCCTATGTTAGAAGAACATAATAAAAATCACCATAAAGATATTCTAGGTATTAAATTAATTAATCCTTTATTCAAAAATAATCTACGACTAGATATTCGTTCATAAGAAATGTTAGATAAACAAAATAAACCAGATGAACATAATCCATGAGCAATTATTATTAAAAAAGATCCGTAAAATCCTCAAACTCTCATAGTTATTAAACCTGCCAAAACCAATCTTATATGAGAAACAGAAGAATAAGCAATTAAAGACTTTATATCCATTTGACGAAGGCAAATTAATGAAATATAAAATCCTCCGATTAATCTAATTCTAATAAATATAAAATTAACATTTATACCAATAGATAAAAAAATTTTTATAAAACGTAATAAACCATATCCACCTAATTTTAATATAATTCCAGCTAAAATTATTGACCCTGAAACTGGAGCTTCAACATGAGCTTTAGGTAATCATAAATGAACAATATATATAGGCATTTTAACTAAAAAAACTACAATTGTACAAATATATAAATAAAATAAATTAATATCATAGAAAAAAAACAAATCAAGGCTATTAATTTTGATATAAATATAAAAAAGAGATACTATCATAGGCAATGAACCAAATAATGTATACATAAATATATATATTCCAGCTTGAATACGTTCAGGTTGATATCCCCATCCTAAAATTAAAAATAATGTGGGAATTAAACTTATCTCAAAAAATAAATAAAAAACAAATATATTTATTGAACAAAATGTTAAAACTAAAAAAAGTAAAAGAAATAAGATTACCAAATTAAAATAACAAGAAAAATTATTATAAAAATAAATTTTTTCACTAGATATCAATATTAATAAACAAATCCAAATTCTAAGTAAAATTATAAAAAAACTTAAATAATCACACCCAAATATATAACTAACTATTGAAAAATAAAATCTGTAAGAAAAAGTAAAAAAAAAAACTACAAATAAAATAAAGTATAAAATCTGAATACCTCAAAAATAATTACTTAAAAAACTTAAAGGAATCATAAATAATAATATAAAAATAAATTTTATCATAAAATATTATATATATTAAAATAATCATTTCCATAAGAACGAACTATTGAAACTAAAATTGATAATCCTAATGAACCTTCACATACTCTAAGAGATAAAAAAATCATTAAAAAATAATTTTCATAATAAAATATCAATATAAAAACAATTAATCCTAAAAATAAAGATAATACAATAAACTCAAGACTTAATAATATCAAAAGTAAATGACTACATTTAAAACATAAAACAGTTAAACCAACTAAATATATAAAAATAAAAATTCCTGATCTATAAATTAACATTGTTTTAATAATTTAAATAAAATATTGGCCTTGTAAGTCAAAAATAAAATTAATATTTTTTAAAACTTCAGAGAAAAGAATAAACTTTTCATTAATCTCCAAAATTAATATTTTAAATAAACTATTCTCTGTATTATACTAATTTCAATAATAATAACAACAACAATTATATTTATATTCATTTCACATCCTTTATCAATAGGAATAATTTTATTAATACAAACATTACTAATTTCAATATGAACAGGGTTCATATCAATAAATTTTTGATATTCATATATTTTATTTATTGTAATAGTAGGAGGAATATTAATTCTATTTATTTATATAACAAGAGTAGCATCAAACGAAAAATTTTCATTTAGAAAAATTAATATGTTTATTTTATCAACAATAAGATTAATTATTACATTATCAATTTTAACCGATCAAATTTTAAATTTTATTAATTCAATAAATTCAGATCTAACTATTTATAACAATATAATCACATTTAAATTATCTTTAAATAAATTTATTATATACCCAATAATAATAATATCATTAACTTTAATTATTTATTTACTAATTACATTAATTGCAGTAAGTAAAATTACTAATATTCAAAGAGGACCATTACGAAAATATAACTAATGAAAATTATAAAAAAAAATCCATTATTAAAAATAATAAATAATTTAATTATTGATCTCCCCTCACCATCAAATATCTCAACTTGATGAAATTTTGGATCTTTATTAGGAATATGTTTAATCATTCAAATCTTAACAGGATTATTTTTAGCAATACACTATTGTTCAGATATTTCCATAGCATTTAATAGAGTTATTCATATTTGTCGAGATGTTAATTATGGATGATTAATACGAATTATTCACATAAATGGAGCATCTATATTTTTTGTATGTTTATATATTCATATTGGACGAGGATTATATTATAGATCATATTCACAAATTATAACATGAATAATTGGAGTAATTATGTTTCTAATAATCATAGGAACAGCATTCTTAGGTTATGTTTTACCATGAGGACAAATATCATTTTGAGGAGCAACTGTAATTACAAATTTACTTTCAGCTATTCCTTANCTAGGAACAAGAATTGTACAATGAATTTGAGGAGGATTTGCTGTTGATAATGCAACTCTAACACGATTTTTCGCTTTACATTTTATCTTACCATTTATTATCTCAGCAATAGCAATAATTCACTTGATATTTTTACACCAAAATGGATCATTAAATCCATTAGGAACAACTAATAATATTGATAAAATTCAATTTCACCCTTATTTCACTTCAAAAGATATAGTAGGATTTATAATTATATTAATAATATTCACTTTANTTATTCTTATATTTCCATACATAATAGGAGACCCAGATAATTTTAGACCAGCAGATCCATTAGTTACTCCAGCCCATATTAAACCAGAATGATATTTTCTATTTGCCTATGCTATTTTACGATCAATTCCTAATAAATTAGGAGGAGTAATAGCTCTATTTATATCAATTTTAATTTTAATTATTATACCATTATACAAAAAAAACATAAAAAGAATCTCATTTTATCCTATCAATAAAATTTTATTTTGAATATTTGCTAGAACAGCAATATTATTAACTTGAATTGGAGCTAAACCAGTTGAAGAGCCATTTATTTTAACAGGACAAATTTTAACAATTCTATATTTCATATTCTTTCCATTATATTATATTACATTCAAATGATGAGATTATATTTTATATAATTAGTCAATGAACTTGTTTAAGTATATATTTTGAAAATATAAAAAAAGATTAATTTATCTTATTGACTTATACTAAAAATAATTAACTAAAAAATTAAAGAAAAAATATAAATTTTTAAACCAAAAAAAAATATTATAAAATTCAAAGAAATAGGTAAAAATCCCTTTCAAGCTAAATATATTAATTTATCATAACGATAACGAGGTAAAGTACCACGAACTCATACAAACAAAAAAGAAATAAATAATACTATATAAAAAAAAATATAATTAACTAAAGAACCACTAAAAAAAAGAAAAATAAATAATATTCTTATAAATAAAATCCTAGCATATTCAGATATAAAAATTAATGCAAATCCTCCACCTCTATATTCAACATTAAACCCTGAAACCAATTCAGATTCTCCTTCAGCAAAATCAAAAGGAGTTCGATTAGTTTCAGCTAATCTAGAAGTAAATCAAATTAACGCCAAAGGTAAAGAAATAAAAACAAATCAAATGTACTGTTGATAAACTATTAAATCAAAAATTCTAATTCTTGAGATTAAAAATAAAAAAGACAATAAAATAATAGCCAAACTTACTTCATAAGAAATAGTTTGAGCAATACAACGAAGTGCTCCTAATAATGAATAATTAGAATTTGATGATCAACCAGCTATCATAATTGTATAAACAGAAAGTCTTGAACAACAAAAAAAAAACATAAAGCCCAAAGTAAAATGTAAAAACCCAGAAAAAAAAGGTAAACATATTCATAATAATAATGATAAAAATAAATTAAAAACAGGAGAAAAATAATATAAAAAAAAATTTGATATTGTGGGACTTGCTTGTTCTTTACAAAATAACTTAATTGCATCTCTGAAAGGCTGAATAAAACCTAATAATCCAACTTTATTTGGCCCTTTACGAATCTGAATATACCCTAAAACTTTACGTTCAAGTAAAGTTAAAAAAGCAACTCCAACTAATACACACAAAATTAAAATTAAATAAGAAATAAAAAGTAAAATAAAATCATTAATAAACAAGTATTACCTGTATTTTATACATATAAAGATTCTAAATCCATTGCACTATTCTGCCAAAGTAATAATAATATTCAAATTAAAAATTATTAATCAAATACTTGGTCCTTTCGTACTAAAGTATAATAAATAATTAAGGATAGAAACCAACCTGGCTCACACCGGTTTAAACTCAGATCATGTAAAATTTTAAAAGTCGAACAGACTTAATATTCAAGCTTCTACACCTAAAATAAATTTTAATCCAACATCGAGGTCGCAAACTCTTTTTTTAATAAGAACTTTTAAAAAGAATTACGCTGTTATCCCTAAGGTAATTTATTTTAAAATTAAAAATAAAGATTTTGTAATCAATAATAAATGATTAAAAATTAAAAGAGTTAATTATGTCTTTTAGTCACCCCAACTAAATTTTTATTTAAATAAATATATTAAATACTAAAAATAATTAATTAAAAAAAAATTAAACTCTATAGGGTCTTCTCGTCCTCCAAAGAAATTTAAGCCTTTTAACTTAAAAGTAAAATTCAATTAAAATAATAAAGAGACAGAAATTTTCTCGTCCAATCATTCATTCCAGTTTTCAATAAAAAAACTAATTATTATGCTACCTTTGCACAGTCAAAATACTGCGGCAATTTAAAAAATCATTGAGCAGATTAAACCTTAAATTATAATCAAAAAGAGATGTTTTTAATAAACAGGCGAAAAATTAATTTGCCGAATTCCTTTCTATTACCTAACAAAAAATAAATTTTTATTACAATAATTATCTACTAATTTAATCATTCTAACAAAAGAAATAAAATTAAACTTTTTTTTTTAATATAAAAATTAAAATAAATAAAAATATTAAATTAAACAAAATTAATTATTAAATTATTTATATGATTAACAATTCAAATTATACAATAATTATAAATAAAATAAATTTTTAATATTATAAATAAAAGATCATCCCTTTAAATATTTTTTATTAAAAATTATTAATTAAAAATTAATTAATAAATAAATAATAAAAGAATTAAATTCTTTTCTTAAAAAACTAGATATATTAAAAAACGAATAACATTTCATTACTAATTAAAAATTAAAAAAAATTATGAAACAATTATATAATATTTAATTAGAACTTTTTAATTCGAGAAAAATAAATAATGATAAAACAATTAATCAACCCTGATACACAAGGTACAAAAAATAAATTTTTCTTTTTTAAATATAAGAAAATTCAATCACTTTACTAATAAACTATTATAAATATAAATTTTTCTATTTAAATAATAAAACAAAATTAATTTTAATAAAAATAAATAAATAAATTAATATATAATCAAATTATACTGAATTAAACAGTAATCTTTTTAATGTAAATAAAAAACTTAATATAAAGCTTTAATTTGATCATTCTAGATTCACTTTCCAGTAAATCTACTTTGTTACGACTTATCTCAACTTTATGAGAGCGACGGGCAATATGTACATATTTTAGAGCTAAAATCATATTTTAAATATATAAAATATTACTATCAAATCCAATTTAATAATGTTATTTAAAACAATAAACCAAAAATAAATTTAATGTAACCCATTTCTTCTTTTACATAATCTGCACCTTGATTTGAAATTAACTATAAACTACTTATTGAAAATTTAAATTCTTATAAAATTTTCAAAAACAACGATATACAAGTAAAGAAAAAGTAAAACTAATCGTGGATTATCAATTACAGAACAGGTTCCTCTGAATAGACTAAAATACCGCCAAATTTTTTAATTTTCAAGAAAATAACTAATACTAATCTGGTTTAATAAATTTACAATTATAATAATAGGGTATCTAATCCTAGTTTAAAATTAATTTTAATAACTTCATATAAAAAAATAAAATTATATTAAAATTTAAATTTCACCCAAAAATTTTAATAATAAATTCTATATAATAATTAATTATAAACCAATATATTTAAATAAAATTATTTGTTTAACCGCAATTGCTGGCACAAATTTTATCAATTTTATTATTAATTACTAAAACTTACTTAAATAATTTTTTAATATTAAAAACTGCAAAAATAATTTTTAATTAAAAATTTACATATTAATTTATAATAAACCTAAATTTTAAGCCAAAATAAAACTTTTTTAAAAAAAATAAAAATTATAAAATTAAAAATATTTAATAAATAAATACAACAATTAAATTTTTAATTAAAATAAAGAAACTTATTAAAAATAAAATTTAATTTAATTAATCCCAAAATTAAAATTAATTTTAAAAATAAAAGTAACTAAAAAAATAAATAAAATAAATGAAATAAATTAGATTTAGTAAAAAAAAATTTCAGTACCCCCCTATACTTAAACTAAAGTTTGATAAAAAATTGCACCCCAACAATAATAAAATCAACTTTTAATTTTAAATTTATTAATAACCCCAATTAATAAATTTTTATAAAATTATTAATTATATAATAATTTTCAAGTAAATTCTGTATTACCCAATTTAAACAAAATAAATTAAATTTTTTTTCAAAAAAATTAAATTAATACAAAAGAAATAATTATATCAAAATTAATTTTAATATAAAATTACTCTTTCATAGTAAATTTTATAATCATACAATTTAACTTATATAAAAATTTAAATTTTTTAAACTAAATAGTTTTTAATAATTATTGGAAAAAAGAAATTTCGGCATCCCCTAAACTTAAACTAAAGTTTGATAAAAAATTGCACCCCAACAATAATAAAATCAACTTTTAATTTTAAATTTATTAATAACCCCAATTAATAAATTTTTATAAAATTATTAATTATATAATAATTTTCAAGTAAATTTTATATTACTCAATTTTAAAAAAAAAATAAAATAAATTTTTTTTTCAAAAAATTAAATTAATACAAAAGAAATAATTATATCAAAATTAATTTTAATATAAAATTACCCTTTCATAGTAAATTTTATAATCATACAATTTAACTTATATAAAAATTTAAATTTTTTAAACTAAATAGTTTTTTTTAATAAATATCGAAAATAAAAAAATTAAAATTAAAAAAAAATAGATATTATCTATAAAATTAATTTTTGTTATAAATTAAATTTAACTTATTTAAAATAAATCCAATATAAAAAAAAATAATTTTATTAAATTACTTATTTTTAAAAAAATAATTAATATATAATAAGCTATATAAATTAAATTTTTTATTCAAAATTTAGTTTTTTATAACTTAATAACAAATTAATTTGAGTTAAATAGATAGGTTTTTTTTTTTTTTTTAGTAATTTTTATTTTTAATATAAATGATTTAATTATTAATAATTGATTAATTTTTAATTTATAATTCAAGATATTAATTAATAAGACAATATTTAATTATTATATATTATAAGATCTATAGTTATTATTAATATATATATATATAATATATTTATTTTATGATAATAGTTAATAATAATTTAAACTATTATTTGATACAATGTTTATTATTAAATTAAATATTAATATATTTATTAGTTTTTTCTCTTTCTATATATTAAACTAATAAATATAAATTGGAAAATTATATTTAAATTTTAATAATAATTTATAACATTTTTTTTTTATTAACATTAATTCTTCAATTATATTATTATTTATATATATATATATATTAATATTTAAAAATTTAATTAATTTATAATTAAATAATATTTAATTAAATTTTATTATTTTAGTTAAATTAGTTAGTTATTTTAAGTTAATTTTTATTGATAAATTAAAAAAAAATATAGTAAGTTTATTTTGTATAAATAAATTTAATTATTAAGTAATTATTTTTTTCACTTTTATAAAAACAAATATAAAGATTAATCAATTAAATTGAGTGAAAAATTCAATTTAAAATTAACACTAAAATAAATTTTAATTTAATTTTATTATTTATAAATTTTATAATTTAATTTTTTTTTTTTAGTAATAAAAAAAGAAAAAAAGTA